TACAAAAAAACTTTTTGAATTCCCAGTAGAAAGAGATTTCCCTAATGACAAAGCTTTTAACGCCGCCCAATATCCTTTCCTTTTCCAAATATTTTTACGAATACGCTTTTTTGATATAGAAGTACGTTTTTTTGGAACTGCCATTTGAAAATCATTGTTATAGTTGGATGTGAAAGACATCTATTATTCAAAACAAATTATTATTTCTTATTCATTATCTATTTTTTCTATAAATAATATTCTCTTCATAAAAAAGAAATATAGATATGTGAAAGATCCGTGAAATTGGATCAAAAATTACTCGAAATAATAAAATTTCGATTCCATACAATATTTGTCAAACCAAAAATTTTTGGTTTGGAACTCTTAGTTCTCGTTCTTTATCTCTCAAATTTATATCTTTAGAATCTGCTAGGTCATAGAAATGAAACTTAATGATTTAATAAAATTTAATAAAATACAGAAAGAACCTAAAAGACCTTGATTTTCGTCATTCTAGACTTGATTTAGACGTAATAAAATACCTCAAAGGATTGTAAACTTTTGCCTAATAAAAAACTTGAGTCTTTTTTTAGTCAAACTCGAGAAAAGAATACACCTAAATTCAATTTTAAAATTCGAATGAGATTACTAATAAATCTGTTAAAGGATACGTGGTTTGATAAAAAAATATCTCAGTCGTTTTTTACCCTTTCTCGATAAAAAAAGTTCATTTTAGATCTATAATATTCTAACGTTTACTAAGAAATCGTTTTGATTGAAATGGAAAACAATCAATCCCATAATGAATTAGTTAATGCGTTGAAAGAAACTAACTAAACTCAAGAGTTTTTATTTCATTAGACCGATGACCTTAGTTAATCCTATAATTCATATCAGCATCAAGTACTCTTTTTAGCGTAATTTTTTATCCTTGCTCTATGAATCTAAATTATTATTACGAGAAATTCTCGTAATAATAATTTAGATTTGCATTTTCATGTTATAAGTATTCATTTTTATATCTAACTTGGTCATCTCATTTGACCAATTGTAACTTCTTGTTTTGAATATTTGAACGATTTTGAAAAGACTCAGAATAAATATTAATCTAAAATTATTAAATAAGTTAGTGCATATCTTGATTTTTTATTGACTTTTTTCGAACGAGGTAAGATCCGGTGAATCGGAAACAATTAATTAAGAATAAAAAACTTTTTTTATGGAACAGACATATCAATATGCGTGGATAATACCTTTCCTTCCACTTCCAGTTCCTATGTTAATAGGGTTGGGACTTCTTCTTTTTCCGACGGCAACAAAAAGTCTTCGTCGTATGTGGTCTTTTCAGAGCGTTTTATTGTTAAGTATAGTCATGATTTTTTCCATGAATCTGTCTATTCAGCAAATAAATAGCAGTTATGTCTATCAATATGTATGGTCTTGGATTATCAATAATGATTTTTCTTTAGAATTCGGATACTTGATCGACCCACTTACTTCTATTATGTTAATATTAATCACTACTGTTGGAATTATGGTTCTTATTTATAGTGATAATTATATGTCTCATGACCACGGATATTTGAGATTTTTTGCTTATATGAGTTTTTTCAGTACTTCCATGTTGGGATTAGTTACTAGTTCAAATTTGATACAAATTTATATTTTTTGGGAATTAGTTGGAATATGTTCGTATCTATTAATAGGATTTTGGTTCACACGACCTGTTGCAGCAAAGGCTTGTCAAAAGGCGTTTGTAACTAATCGTGTTGGCGATTTTGGTTTATTATTAGGCATTTTAGGGTTTTATTGGATAACGGGGAGTTTCGAATTTCGTGATTTATTCCAAATATTCAATAACTTGATTTCTAATAATGAGGTCAATTTTTTATTTGTTACTTTGTGCGCTATTCTATTATTTGCCGGTGCGATTGCGAAATCTGCACAATTTCCCCTTCATGTATGGTTACCTGATGCAATGGAAGGGCCAACTCCTATTTCGGCCCTTATACATGCTGCTACGATGGTAGCAGCGGGAATTTTTCTTGTAGCTCGACTTATGCCTCTTTTCATAGTCATACCCCACATAATGAATTTTATCTCTTTGATAGGGATAATAACAGTTTTTTTAGGAGCTACTTTAGCTCTTGCTCAAAAAGACATTAAGAGGGGTTTAGCCTATTCCACAATGTCTCAACTGGGTTATATGATGTTAGCTCTAGGTATGGGGTCTTATCGCAGTGCTTTATTTCATTTGATTACTCATGCTTATTCCAAAGCATTATTGTTTTTAGGATCGGGATCCGTTATTCATTCAATGGAAACTCTTGTTGGATATTGTCCAAAAAAAAGTCAGAATATGGTGCTTATGGGAGGTTTAACAAAACATCTACCAATTACTAAAAATTCTTTTTTATTAGGTACACTTTCTCTTTGCGGTATTCCACCCCTTGCTTGTTTTTGGTCCAAAGATGAAATTCTTAATGATAGTTGGTTGTATTCACCTATTTTTGGAATA